AGGTAGGGTTCCTCTACAAACCATTCGAGCTAAAATTGATTATTGTTCCTATGGAGTCCGAACGGTCTATGGAGTATTAGGCATCAAAATTTGGATATTTTGGGAATAAGAATACTTTCCTGGCTTTACTGTTTACACTATATCCATTGATAAAAAAAATAGAATAAAAAAAAACTTTTTCTTTTCATGCTTTTTCTCTTAAATCAAAAAAATAAGCAATTCTATAGGTTTGAATAAAAATTTGATTGATGATTTCATATAATTGCTATGCTTAGTGTGCGACTCGTTGGTTTTTTTTTATAGGATAGAATTCCAAAAAAATGGACAGACCCCTACTGTGAACTAATAACTATATAACTAATAACCAACTCATCGTTTCACATTATCTGGATACAAAAAAGCAGTCAAGATATGATATATTGGTCATATCATTGTAGCAACTGAAATCTTTCTTACATAAACAAAAAAAAAATCAATCTGATTATGATATAAAAAAAGTATGCAGATAAAGGGAAGGTTGAGAGAAAGAAAGAAAAAGAATATCAATGATATAGGATTCCAATATATGTAAGGTTTAGGAGTCATCTCATAAAAGGCAGTGTAATAAAGCATCAATACTGATTGATCCATAAGTATATGAATCTATTCATAGAAAAAAATCAAGAGCCTCGAGCCAATAAAGACTAAAAAGATTGACTCAAGAACAAATTTCATGAGGGGCTCCATTGTAGAATTCAAACCTAACCATTAATTGCGAAGCGACGGGAACGATGGAACCTATGAATACGTAAGATTCTATTGAAAAATGAATCCTAATAATTCATTAGGTAGGATGGCGGAACGAACCAGGGACCAATTCATTTATTCCGAGAATTCATGAGCTAACCCTACAACTAAAATAGATATTGAAAGAGTAAATATTCGCCCGCGAAGGTTTTTATTAGATTACTCAATCTTGTTCGATCCAATATGATAATATGATCAAAGGCAAAACAAAATAAAGATTCGTTAGAAAAAAACCACATTATCTCACTATCTAGAAATAGAAATAATTATCTAGAAAAAAAAATACATGTTTAAGTATATATCCAAACAAGATATAGAAATTTCTAATAGATTAGATGAAATCTCAAAGAATCCATGATTCAGTATATTTTCATAAAATTCTCAAATTCGAATCGTTTCATTCGCGATGAGCCGGATGAGAAGAAACTCTCATGTCCGGTTCTGTAGTAGAGATGGAATTGAGAAAGAACCATCAACTATAACCCTAAAAGAACCAGATTTCGAAAACAACATAGAGGAAGAATGAAAGGAATATCTTATCGAGGTAATCGTATTTGTTTCGGTAAATATGCTCTTCAGGCACTTGAACCCGCTTGGATCACATCTAGACAAATAGAAGCAGGGCGACGAGCAATGACAAGAAATGTGCGCCGTGGTGGAAAAATATGGGTACGTATATTTCCAGACAAACCAGTTACGGTAAGACCTACGGAAACACGTATGGGTTCGGGTAAAGGATCTCCCGAATATTGGGTAGCTGTCGTTAAACCAGGTCGAATACTTTATGAAATGGGCGGAGTAGCAGAAAATATAGCCAGAAAGGCTATTTCAATAGCGGCGTCCAAAATGCCTATACGAACTCAATTTATTATTTCGGGATAGGAACGTAGAACCAAAGAAAAGAAGTCTTGGGGATAAAAAAAAATTGCAGGTTTCTTTTTGACAAACAATATTTCTTTTTTTTTTACTTCGCCCTTTGGATTAACATTGAAAGAACAGATTCAAAAATGATATGATTCAACCTCAAAGCCATTTGAATGTAGCGGATAACAGCGGGGCCCGAGAATTAATGTGTATTAGAATCATAGGAGCTAGTAATCGCCGATATGCTCATATCGGTGACATTATTGTTGCTGTGATCAAGGAAGCATTACCAAACACACCTCTAGAAAGATCAGAGGTGATCAGAGCTGTAATTGTACGTACTTGTAAAGAACTTAAACGTGACAACGGTATGATAATACGATATGATGATAATGCTGCAGTTGTGATTGATCAAGAAGGAAATCCAAAAGGAACTCGAGTTTTTGGTGCGATTGCCCGAGAATTGAGACAGTTAAATTTCACTAAAATAGTTTCATTAGCACCTGAGGTATTATAAGATGAGATCATACGTAATATAGTTATATTATACATAGTATTTGGATGAAATAGAGTAATTAGTGGATTAGGTTGTATCGGACGCATATCCCTTTATTTAATAACAAAAATATAAAAATGAAAAAATAAATAAAAAATAGCATGTTGATTATATCAAAAATGGGAGACAACCAAAATTTTAGTTTATCATGGGTAGGGACACTATTGCTGACATAATAACCTCTATACGAAATGCTGACATGAATAGAAAAGGGACGATTCAAATAGCATCCACTAACATCACGGAAAACATTGTTAAAATACTTTTAAGAGAAGGTTTTCTCAAAAACGTGAGGAAGCATCAGGAAAACAACAAATATTTTTTGGTTTTAACCCTACGACATAGAAGGAATAGGAAAGGACCCTATCGAACTATTTTAAATTTAAAACGTATCAGTAGGCCTGGCCTACGAATCTATTCGAACTATCAACGAATTCCTAGAATTTTAGGCGGGATGGGGATTGTAATTCTTTCTACTTCTCGAGGTATAATGACAGACCGAGAGGCTCGACTAGAAGGAATCGGCGGAGAAATTTTGTGTTATATATGGTAATCTTTCTGTTCTGATATCCGAATTGGATCCGGAATTTGCTATTTGTCAAAAGAAAAAAGGGTGGGTTAGTTGATATCATTCCTACTACATTAGGTGATACTTCTAGGGCTTTTACCTAGAATGAAAGAACAAAAAAATGGATTCAGGAAGGTTTAATTAATGAATCACTTCTCCTTCTCAATGGTATGTATGCTCAGGGTTTTTCGATAATGAAGATCTAATTCTAGGTTATGTTTCATGAAGGATCCGACGGAGTTTTACACGTATACTATGGGGGGAGAGGGGCAAAATTGAAGTAAGTCGTTATGATTCAAGCAGAGGGCGTATAATTTATAGATGCCACAACAAGGATTCGAATGATTAAGTTGTTTTTTCAACTTCAGCATTCCCTTCATGGGGATACAATTTGAGGTTCAACATTTCAAGAAACTTATTTTCTTCCAATAAATAGAGTCAGAATTAAGTTAAGGAACGACAACTATGAAAATAAGGGCCTCCGTTCGTAAAATTTGTGAAAAATGTCGACTGATCCGTAGAAGAGGACGAATTATAGTAATTTGTTCTAATCCGAGACATAAACAAAGACAAGGATAATCTTTTGAAAAGGGGCTCTCTAACGTAAAGGACCCAATGAAAAAAATAGGATCTGTTTTGACATGAAATGGATATATCCATATATCTCGAATTTTTATTTATGAGATGATAAAGTATGGCAAAATCTATACCAAGAACTGGTTCACGTAGGAATGTCCGTAGTGGTTCACGTAAAAGTACACGTAGAATACCAAAGGGAGTTATTCATGTTCAAGCAAGTTTCAACAATACCATTGTGACTGTTACAGATGTACGGGGTCGGGTAATTTCTTGGTCCTCCGCCGGTACTTGTGGATTCAATGGTACAAGAAGGGGGACACCATTTGCTGCTCAAACCGCAGCAGGAAATGCTATTCGGACAGTAGTAGATCAAGGTATGCAACGAGCAGAAGTCATGATAAAAGGTCCTGGTCTCGGAAGAGATGCAGCATTAAGAGCTATTCGTAGAAGTGGTATACTATTAAGTTTCGTACGTGATGTAACCCCTATGCCACATAATGGCTGTAGACCTCCTAAAAAAAGACGTGTGTAGAAATCAAAATGAAATAGATTTCAAGAGAAATAAACGATTCAATGATCTGATCAAATAATATTATTATGGTTCGAGAGAAAGTAAGAGTATCTACTCGGACACTACAGTGGAAGTGTGTTGAATCAAGAGCAGACAGTAAGCGTCTTTATTATGGACGCTTTATTCTATCTCCCCTTATGAAAGGGCAAGCCGATACAATAGGCATTGCGATGCGAAGAGCTTTGCTTGGTGAAATAGAAGGAACATGTATCACCCGTGCAAAATTTGAAAAAATACCACATGAATATTCTACCATAGTAGGTATTCAAGAATCAGTACATGAGATTTTAATGAATTTGAAAGAAATTGTATTGAGAAGTAATCTATATGGAACTCGCAACGCGTCTATTTGTGTCAAGGGTCCTGGATGTGTAACTGCTCAAGACATCATCTTACCAACTTCTGTGGAAATCGTTGATAACACACAGTATATAGCTAATCTAACGGAACCCATTCATTTGTGTATTGGATTACAAATCGAGAGGAATCGCGGATATCATATAAAAACACCAAAAAACTTTCAAGATGGAAGTTATCCTATAGATGCTGTATTCATGCCTGTTCGAAATGCGAATCATAGTATTCATTCTTATGGGAATGGAAATGAAAAACAAGAGATACTTTTTCTCGAAATATGGACAAACGGAAGTTTAACTCCTAAAGAAGCACTTCATGAAGCCTCCCGGAATTTAATTGATTTATTTATTCCTTTTCTACATGCAGAAGAAGAAAACTTACATTTAGAGAACAATCAGTACAAGGTTACTTTACCCTTTTTTACTTTTCATGATAGGTTGGCTAAGCTAAGGAAAACGAAAAAAGAAATAGCATTGAAATCCATTTTTATTGACCAATTCGAATTGCCTCCCAGGACCTATAATTGCCTCAAAAGGTACAATATACATACATTATTTGACCTTTTGAATAAGAGTCAAGAAGACCTTATGAAAATGGAATATTTTCGCATAGAAGATGTAAAACAGATATTGGACAGTCTAGAAATAGAAAAAGCATTTCACAACCCATTTACCGAAGAATAAATTGGAAATCGTCTTTTTTTTTCTTTAATTTCTTTT